ATTAATTACTATGCAGATAAGATATATCTATACTCTGATACATATATATGATACATATATATTATATAGATACATATATATTATATATAAGTACATGCAATAGACTCATACTCATAGTGGTTGCTAGTGGACTGAGAATTTTAATTTAACTAGTGAATGAATATAGGCTCAAAATAAATGGGTTTATTTATATTGCATAAATATCAATCAATGCAATGAATTGTTTCAAGGCCGGGCCTAATTACCCTTTTCGAGAACTTCTTGATCCCCTCTTTCCATATTTTATTTATCGTTTGTGTTTGTTAATTTCCTGGTTTAGTATGATAGGCATATCACATCTTATCTTAACAATGAATGAAAGTGGGAGAAATTTAATGAAGTTCAATCCTTTTTCTGGCAGACAACTCACTCCTAGAAATATATACCTTCATATTTTTTCTATTAAATATATTATATATTTAATATTATCCTTATATTGACAATTTCAACAAACTGTTCATACTATGAGCATAGTATGATGGCGTTCGGGCAAGCATGCCCCCATCGTCTAGTGGTTCAGGACATCTCTCTTTCAAGGAGGCAGCGGGGATTCGACTTCCCCTGGGGGTAGGGTACTACGAAAGGAAGTTGATCATGGATTATCAATAGATTGAGAATTGATTTGTCCGGGGTCGATGCCCGAGCGGTTAATGGGGACGGACTGTAAATTCGTTGGCAATATGCCTACGCTGGTTCAAATCCAGCTCGGCCCAAGGATTCGCTGAGCCAAGATCACATTATATAATCCTATAGCTAGCTATAGAAAGAATAAGAAAAAACTTTCATATATACTCCTCTTTTTTGTTCTCATAAATTCTGATCTTTTTAATAATCTAGATTCATATCACGATCTGTAAGTCTAAAGAAAAGAGCAAAGAACCTAAAAGACTCTTTTTGTTCATTGAACGATGGATTCTCAATCGTTTTGGCAATAACAAAAGGATTAAATTAATCCCTAACACCTTATTTTTATTTTTTGGGGATTGTAGTTCAACTGGTCAGAGCACCGCCCTGTCAAGGCGGAAGCTGCGGGTTCGAACCCCGTCAGTCCCGACATCTATGAAAGGGGCGATGAAAGAGGGATAAGGAGCATAATTTTGAGATCATTAAAAAAACGGAGCATAATTTAGAACTTAACCCTGTCCTTCTTTCCATTTCCCCTCGATTCTTTGTTTGTATTTGTAACCAATGAAAGCGGAAACGCAGTTAGATGATATTTCATTAGATGCTTGTACCCGGAAGGCTAGAGTTTTTTTCGAAAAAGAATGAAAAAAAAGGGCATTTTTTATTTGATTAGAAAGATTCGGTATGGATAAAAGATCTTCTTATGTTATACAATTCTGGACGGTGAATCGATTTGCTAGCTCAGATATTGTTAGTCACGATATTGGGCCGAGTCAATATCATTATCATCGAGATGTAATTCATCCCATTGAATTTACAGGCGAAAGGTTTATCATCTCTATGGGATTAAATCCCGAGTTATTGTGAAGTAAAAAAAAAACGAAAGATGAGATTATGGAAGTAAATATTCTTGCATTTATTGCTACTGCACTGTTCATTCTAGTCCCTACTGCTTTTTTACTTATCATATATGTAAAAACAGTCAGTCAAAATAATTAAGTTGAATGAAACTTGACTTCGGAGTTCTTAGCAAGGATTCCCTTTTTTCTTTTTCGTCTTAAATGAAATGAGCGGACTAGAATCCGCAGTATTCTATGAGATCGGATAGTATGGTAGAAAGAAATATATGACTCTTTTCTTTCTACCATACTATTTTTTTTGAGTATTAGACAGTTAAAAAAGCGAACTCAATTTCGTAGTACCCTTAGAGTCCACTTCGTCCCCATACTACGAGTGAAAGGGAAAATGTAAAGACTACCATTAAAGCAGCCCAAGCTAGACTTACTATATCCATGTGACTTGTGTCCCCTATCTCTATGAATATGCAGGAATTATTCCATTATTGCTCACTAATAATAGTGGAATCAATGGTGCAGAGTCAAAAAAAAGGGGGGGTGTTCTGCACCAACACTGTTGATGAACTAATTCCCTAAACCCATTTATTCTTAATATGATTTCTAGTAGAATCGGGAAACATTAAGCCCAAGCAAAATAACAACAGGTAGTGACGTCCTTCCAAGTATCGAGGGGATGTTACTAATAGAACATGTAAGATAATAAAATATCCAGTGTTTCTTTTTTCGACCTTACTAAATAAAAGGCATAAAAATAGGGAATCAAGACGGATCGCTATCCATCACAATCACAGACCTCCATTCCCCATTTGATCTAATTCTTACCCTCTCCCGATTCTGTCTTTTAAACAATCGTAAACTAGTCTAGTCTTGACTAGGACTAAGGTTACTGAATAGAAAAGAAAAAAAGTGCCAATCGAATTCAAGGCCTAGTTAGTAGACACTCCAGTGGAAGGGCTATCAAGACTTACCGATCACTCGAA